TATAATTGTGTTGTATAATGTATAATTGTAATTTGTCAGCAAAGTTGTTTCTTTTTTTTTCTTCAAATTCAAAGAATTCTTCTCACTTTATACATAGGTCATCGATTCAGCATTGGAAAAAGGGGCTCAAATCGTTTTATCGACATGAGTGTTTTATATCGAAAAAACATTTTCAACTATTTCTTTTGAAAATATTTCTGTATTTATTAACATATTCTGTATTTATTAACATAGTAGTAGAAAGAGTACCCTGCTGCATCTGAACTTCAAACGGTTTGGCCTTAACCATGTTAATGGTCCCAGATTATTGGTTAATAGAGAATCAAAGTCGATGTACCAATGAATCACGAAATGCTATGGTTCTTAAATATGATTTTTTAATTTATTCAGAAGTAATTCGCGGAATCATGCACTCCTTTCTTTCCTAGTTATAATGAAAAAAAGTGCAACTGGGTGAATCCAGTCTATTCTTGAAATAAACAACTCGCACACACTCCCTTTCCAAAAAAGATCAATACACCAAGGACTACACTTAGATTTATTGGATTTGTTGCTAAAATATCGGTATTAAACCCGAAACTCCCGGCGGATGGCCAGTGACCTAAAGAAACGAAAGAATCGGTTACATTTTTCATATGATCTCCTATTTTTTTTTTAGATAGACTTTTCTTTTAGATAGACTACAAAAAAAAGAACTCGGTTCTTTTTTTTTTTGTAGTCTATTTTTGTATTGTATCACCTTCACTCCTTTTCCATTTATTCTATATATTTATATTATTCTAATTATTCTAATTCTATGCATTTCTTTTTTTTTTATTTAATAAATTATTAATTTATTATTAAATTATTCATTTTCATTTTTATTCATTTTCATTTCTAAAGGGAGTCAAAAATGGATTCTTTAGCTAGAAATGTATTTTTTTTTTTCAATTGAAAATTCCCAATAATAATTATACTTATTAGAATTAGGGGGGCGGCTTTCATGTCAATGGCAAAATACCTCATTTGTTGCAACACTCCTTAAAAAAAAGGGTTTTTAGGGGAAGGAAGAGAGCGAGTCAGTGTGATAATTCCTCATCCTCAAATTAATCCTTCCCATGGATTATTGTCCCAACGAATAAGTAATTATAGGAGCGAAATCTTGCTATAATTCGAAAAAGAAAGGAGTAAGTCCCAAGCCATAAAAAAAAAATACATAATTCTCGTGCTTATAGGATTAAACAAAGGGATTCGCAAATAAAAGTGCCAATGCTACAACCAGCCCGTAAATTGTTAAAGCTTCCATAAAAGCCAAACTAAGCAATAAAGTACCTCGTATTTTTCCCTCTGCTTCCGGTTGTCTCGCGATACCTTCTACAGCTTGGCCCGCAGCAGTACCTTGACCAACTCCAGGTCCAATAGAAGCAAGCCCGACAGCCAACCCAGCAGCAATAACGGAAGCGGCAGAAATCAGTGGATTCATGATAAGTTCCTCGCACCAAAATAAAGAAATGGTTAATGATACAATTATCCAATGAATTTTGACTTAATTATTCCATCCCTAAGATTCAACTGGAAAAAGTAACTAAGAACTCCGAATGGAAGTGATAATATTATTGAACCGTCAGAACTATTTCGATATCTTTTTTTTTAGTTCCTCCCCACTGGATTTTTGTAAATGTAAATCCGCGGAAACTTTGTTCTTCCATTTCTTTTTTCCAACCCATTCCTTGCTTTGAATTCTTTGTTTTTTGTCTTTATTTTATCTCTTTATTCAGAGTCAAAGGTCAAAGACGAAACAGAAGAACTTTTATTCTTCTATTGGAATCCCTATCTAAATCCACACCACAGTAGTAGGACAGTAGTAGGGTGGATTAGATATATTTTTAGTTCATATATAACTAGTCAATATCTAATATCCCATATACGTGTGTTTCCTACATAACGTAAACCAACTATTCGTATCTTAGATTCAATCGTATTCTAGAATTATTCCTCAAAGGATAGGGTAGACAAGAGTTGGCTTATAGCCATTAGATTCCATATACCCAATTCTACCCCCCCTTTTTTTTTCCTAAACAACTCATTTTTTTTTAATATCGTTTTTTGTAAATTCGTCTCTTCCTTATTATTTATCATTATCTCACATGGATATGGACGAATTCATTAGACCAAATCATTGCATAAAAATAAAAAATCAATATTTGATTGAGCTAAGTTCATCCAATTTATTATTTATTAAAATTTTCTTTTGGTCAATCGTTAAATTGAATGAAATTGACTGAAATGGGAATCATTCTATAGAAAGAACAGCTTTTTTTAAATCATAGACCCTAACTTGATACCATACTTGATACCATAGGAATTCTTATTCAAATTAGGACTGATAATATTGAAATTGAATAAACAATATCAATATAAAGATAATATTTATTGAAGGGGAAATATGATATAAATATAAATAATAATAAAAAAAAAAATGGACCAAACCAGAATTTTAGGAAAAAGATCTTTTAGATTA